AAATTAAAAGTGTCATATATAATTGGTCATATAATTGTGGTTACATAGATGCTTTTTATACATTATTCTTAACAGGAGGAATAAGAGTCTTGACAGAAGTAACTAATTTTTTTGATAGACGATTAATTGATGGAATTACAAATGGTATGGGTGTTATAAGTTTTTTTCTAGGCGAATCTATTAAATACCTAGGGGGAGGTCGTATCTCTTCTTATCTTTTCTTTTATTCATTTTATCTATCACTCTTTTTATTCATCTTCTACTTATTTTATTTTTATATTCTTTTTTAAAATTTTCCAAACAAAATTATCAAACATATTATTTTTATTTATTTATTAATAAAATATATTATTATTGTTAATAAAATAATGATAATAAAATAATGAAATGACTCCAATTTCGTTTCTGAATCTTTGTAGACTCTAGAAGATTAATTAGTCGTTTTCTTTTCTATTTCGCGGAATGTTTTATTTATTTTATTTAGAATATACATACCATTTTAAGATATTGATTGCTATACAACAAGCTCGTATTTTATCTTCGATACCTTTTCTTAATAATCAACAAGATCAAGTTGGTAGGGATTAAAATATCCCTTCATTTCTATGATCACCGATCCTAGAAGGCCCCTTGACTATTCTGTATAAATGGGTTTGAATCTATTTGTATCGATTAATAGGAGAGGGGCGCATTCAATATCTTCGTAAAAATACGAAGAATAGGGTTTTCTTTGGTGACATAAGATCGAATTGTACAAAAAATAAAAATTTAGGATAATTCGATTTTGACTAATATTTCTGATTAGTAATCAGGAAGCCTCTCTAAAAGAGTAAATTCTTTTTTTTTTAAGAGAAAAATGGGTTTTTTAGATCTTTAGCACAATACATAGATTCTGGATCGATCCAGAATTAAATAATATAGATGGATAGTTTATTTGTTTTCGACTTAGAACTTTTTTTTATAGTAAAGAATGATTCCTTTTGAATAATAGATGTCTTTCACATCCAACTCGAATAATGAGTAACCTTTGTATTTTAAAATGGGAGTTCCAAAAAAACGTACCTCTATCTCAAAAAAGCGTATTCGTAAAAATATTTGGAAACGGAAAGGATATTGGGCAGCCTTAAAAGCTTTTTCGTTGGGGAAATCCCTTTCGACCGGAAATTCAAAAAGTTTTTGTGTGGGACAAAAAAATTCGACCGAAAATGCAAAAGGTTTTTTTGTGCGACAAACAAATAAGTAATCAAAAGTTGTAATAATCTGAATCGACTTGACTCAAAAAGTTTAAAGTTTTTGAATTTCATTTCGAATAGAAAATTCATAATTTCCATTACCTACTGTTTTGGACTAATCAATATGAAATTCAATTCTCCTCGCTCTTATGATTTGTAGAATTAAGAACTCTTCTGTTTACTGAATTCTAAAAAAAAAACTTTTCTTCGAAAAAACAATAAAGAAATGAGAAATGAATCATTAAAAAATGAAAATGAGAAAGGACATTTTTTTAGTTCTATCCCTGGATAGGGGGTAGAACTATCCAGTTACAACAATTCAATCCCAGAAGATCATAAACTAGACGAAAGGTTGAAATTAAGTAAAACGGATCCCGTATAAACGAAAATAATGAACCTTCAAATCCTTATCAATTATTATTCATCAATTTGAATCTTTCCTAAAAAATACTAGATTGAGTTTACTTCTTCAATCTCGACGATTGAATATGAATAGGATATTATCTGTTTTAGCAAGCCGCCATGGTGAAATCGGTAGACACGCTGCTCTTAGGAAGCAGTGCTAGAGCATCTCGGTTCGAGTCCGAGTGGCGGCATGCCATCTTCTAAAAAAGATAGAATAGATCCTATAATGAATTCAATTTATGATTTGTATCCTTGTATCCCGTAATTAAGGGATTCCTTTATTTATTTTTTTTATGATATTTTTAACTTTCGAACATATATTAACTCATATTTCTTTTTCAATCGTTTCAATTGTAATTACAATTCATTTAATAACCTTATTAGTCGATGAAATCGTAAAATTATATGATTCGTCAGAGAAGGGCCTGCTAGCTACTTTTTTCTGTATAACAGGATTATTAGTCACTCGTTGGATTTATTCGGGGCATTTCCCATTAAGTAATTTATATGAATCACTAATCTTCCTTTCATGGACTTTCTCCATTATTCATATCGTTCCGTATTTCAAAAAAAAAAATGATTTCAGTGCAATAACCGCGCCAAGTGTTATTTTTACACAAGGCTTTACTACTTCGGGTCTTTTAACTGAAATCCATCAATCCGCAATATTAGTACCTGCTCTTCAATCCGAGTGGTTAATAATGCACGTAAGTATGATGGTATTGGCTTATGGAGCTCTCTTATGCGGATCATTAGTATCAGTAGCCCTTCTAGTCATTACATTTCGAAAAGACATAAAGATTTTTTATAAAAGCAATAGTTTAGTAAATGAGTCTTTTTCCTTTGACGAAATTCAATACATG